TCCTGAGCCAGGATCAAACTCTCTTTAAATTTCCTTAAGTTTTTTTTGTAGATTTATTTTAAAAATCTATTCGTTGTTCTGCTTTTAATTGTATTCAATTACCAAATAGGATAATATTTAGAGCAAACAAATAAAATAAATAAATAATAAAATTTAATTATTTGTTATTTAGTTTTTTTGTTTAAAGTATTACTTAATTTAAAAAATATAATTAATTAAGTAATAAATTTATTCATAAAAGTATCAAACATATAGTCAGAATCATTCGAAAGTTTACAAATTAAATTTGATGATAATTCAGGTAAATGATGTAAATTCTCCGCTAAGGGTTTTGTTATTTGTTGATGTTGAGAAAGATTTTTTAAAATTCGGTCTGGTAAGAATTCAATCTCAAGATGAGCATAATTCTTTTTCATGAAATTTAAAATATCAATTCGGTCTGTATACCAGAACTCTCTTAATGAATTTGGTATCGAATGTGTATACCATAATGAAGGTAAATATCTAAATAAAATAACATCTTGAACTTCATTATCAATCATCATCTTTCCAGGTTGTCCTTCACTAGGTAAAAATGGCATGGTAAAAACTAAATGATTTAATGAATCTGCTAGTTTACCAGTTAAACCTAAAATGATTGGTGCTGTTAAATCAACTCCTAACATTACTGGTGAAAGCCCTGTCATGAAATCTTGAATCCAATCTGTTAGGGAAATAAGGTATATCCAAGGTCGTGTGTATGGGTTGATTGTTAAAAACCAGTATAATTTCATACGGAATTCTACTAAGAAGAAAAAGCCAATTAATCCTAAAAAAACGGATTGTTGAATAATTTCCAATGGTGTCGTATCAACTGAGATATTTAAATTAATTTGAAGCCATTGTGATAACCAATCAGGTAAAAAGAAGATGTTCTTATAATTTGGAACGTAAAAATTATAAAACCCATCTGATTTATGTTCATAAAATGTTCTGTCAATTCTAGACATATCTGGAAAATTTCCAAAAAAAACCTGACTTAATGTAGCAGGTGCTGCCGGAGGTGGGAAATTTGTTTGATGAATCGGTAATTGAGATAAATAATCTACCATTGATTGCTGTTTAGCATCATACTCAGGAGTAAGAGGCATGCCTAGATTTTGTGGGTAATTAAAAATCTTAGTTGCAATTTGTTCGGTTAAGGATTCTAGTCCACTAACGAAAACTACTTTGAAATCTAATATTTTATTTGCTAAAGTCATATGTGAGTTAAATTAATTATATTTTTAAACATCTTCGTATCAATAAAAATTATAAGAGAAACCGTTGAAAGTAATAATTTAATCATTTAGTTAAAAATGTTTCTATGTTTAGTCGATAGGTTAAATTGAAATTTTATTTTGTAAGAATTGTATATGCTTAGTCAGATTTTATAAAACTAGAATTTCTTGAATAAAGAAACTTTTGAAGAATAATCGAATCATTACCAGTAATATAAGTAAAAAAAAATAAAAAATAAAGGCTTATCCAAGTTAATCAAATTTAAGTTTTAATAATAACATCGGGATAGTAGGATTTGAACCTACGACACCCTGGTCCCAAACCAGGTACTCTACCAAGCTGAGCTATATCCCGTTCTTAACACTATTCAATTATAGATAATAAATTCAAGATCTGCAAACTGTATAAGAAAAAACTTAAAATTTGAAGAAATATTACCTGATATTAAGCTTCAAAAATTTAATACCAGATACTATTTCTTCCTAAACTATTTATTTTTTAGTTCTTCTTCAATATATTTGAAGGCATCTTGTACCGTTGCCATTTCACCAGCAACTTTATCCTCAATTTCAATATTGAACTCATCTTCAAATGCCATTACTAATTCAACTACATCTAATGAATCAGCACCTAATTCTTTTGTAAAGTCAGCTGTTTCTACAACTTTCTCTTTCTCGATTCCTAATTGGTTACTAACAATTATTTGTAATTTCTCAAATGTTTCTGACATAAGAATGCTCCTTTAAATTTTAATGCAAACAAATCACACATTTTATTATACCGAAATTTTTTTTTATGACACAATAAATTGAATTAACTTTGTAATTTGATAAATACTGCTTCGGTTTACACCATAAATTGGTATATTCTTTTGTTTTGCTAAATATTGAAGTTTTTGATTTTGTTGTAAATGTTTTTTTAACCCAATAATTAAACTAGCTTTTTTAACTTCTTTTGTTAAAGTAAAAATAAAAAAATTTTGATTAAGTTTTTAAACTTAATCAAAAAATGATTAATGAAAACAATGTTTTATTCAATTGAATGTTAAAATCACAGAAAATTTTCTATGTATTATTTAGAAACATTAATAAGTTCATTAAAAGTTGGGGTATCTAGTACCGCAAGTTGAGCTAACATTTTACGATTTAACTCAATATTAGACTTTTTAAAATTATGAATTACACGGCTATAAGTTAATCCATTAACGCGCGATGCGGCATTAATACGAGTAATCCAAATTCTACGAAACATACGTTTTTTTTGTTTTCGTCCAACATATGAATAACGTAAAGCTTTCATTACTTGTTGATTAGCTACTCTAAAAAGACGTGAGTGTGCACCTCGGTAGCCTTTAGCTAAATTTAAAATCTTTTTGCGACGTTTTCGAGCGACATTTCCTCGTTTGACTCTAACCATTTTTAATTTTAATAAGGTAACATTAATTTAATAGGTTTACTATCACTAGCACTAACACAAATAGTTTGTGACAATCTTCTTTTTTGAGTATTTGATTTTTTTCGTAAAAGGTGACCTTTATAAGCATGACGACGTAAAAAATTACCAGCGCCGGTTTTTTTATAACGTTTTGCAGCGGCTTTTCGAGTTTTTAATTTAGGCATAAAATTTAAAATTTTTTAAGAAAAGTATAATTGTTTTCACTGAATTAAATATACCTAACTAAATTTATATCTATATATTCAAACAATCGAGTGACTAATTATACTTCTAGAATATAGTAAATGATTAGACATATATTATGGAATTATATTTTTTTTGTCAATAAAGAATAGTCATTAACTCTTTAATCTTATTTTTTCGGTTTTCTAATAAAAAAATTAAAATAATAAATAATAAATAACCCGTTTGATACAAATCAAAATAGGTTATTTTTAATCCATATTAACTATCACTTTCTTCAACAATTTCTACTAATTCGTCTAAAGCAAAATTATTTGAGTTTGTTCCAGCATAATTAACATTTTCAAAACGTACTAAAGCAGGATAAAGAATACCACTTTGATCAACTGTTGCAATAGTTCCGATTTGATTAAACCAATAAGACTCTTTTCGTAAAATTCTAACTTTTGAACCGCGAGCAACCATGGTAATATAATTTATTTAAAATTTTATTATGATTATATATTCTTTTCAAGGATTTTAACAATAAAAATCTTAAATAAATTCTATTGTCTTCTTAACTTTCTGTTGTTTTCAAAATTTTAACTGTGTTATACTTATTAGTAATAAAGAAATTAGTATAATAAAAATGAATAGAAATACATTAAGAAATATACTTATCGCAATTATTTTATTTAGCGGTATTAGTGTAGGTATTAAGAAATTTAATTTAATGGGATTTGAAAGTCCTGAAAATATCCGAAACACAGCACAATTAAATCAAAACGTTGTTAGTTCACGAATGACATACGGTCGTTTCTTAGAATACCTAGAAATGGGGTGGGTTAAACAAGTTGATTTATATGATAATAGTCGTAATGCAATTATTCAAGCCTCTAGTCCTGAATTAGGTAATCGACCACAAACTATTCGAGTAGAAATTCCAGTAGGAGCTTCACAATTAATTCAAAAATTAAAAGAATACAATATTGATTTTGATGCACATCCAGCTGAACGCAAAAACCTTTTTGTAAGTATTGCTAGTAATATCTTATTACCAATTATTTTTATTTCAGGTTTAGTTTATTTCTTCCAAAACTCAGAAAACTTTGGTGGTAATAATGGACAATCTCCAATGAGTTTAGGTAAATCAACAGCACGATTTGAACGCCGTCCAGATACGGGTGTTGGTTTCGCTGATATTGCTGGTATTGATGAAGCAAAAGCAGAATTTGAAGAAATTGTTTCTTTTCTAAAAGAACCTGAAAAATACACTGTTGTGGGAGCAAAAATTCCAAAAGGTATTTTATTAGTAGGCCCACCAGGAACAGGTAAAACTTTATTAGCCAAAGCGATTGCAAATGAAGCAGATGTACCATTCTTTAGCGTTGCCGGTTCAGAGTTTGTCGAAATGTTTATTGGTATTGGTGCTGCTCGAGTTCGTGATTTATTTACAAAAGCATCAGAAAATGCTCCATGTATTGTATTTATTGATGAAATTGATGCAGTTGGTCGTGAGCGAGGAGCTGGTGTTGGCGGTGGTAATGATGAACGAGAACAAACATTGAACCAACTTTTAACGGAAATGGATGGTTTTAAAGAAAATAAAGGGGTAATTGTTGTTGGTGCAACAAACCGGGCTGATATTTTAGATGCCGCATTATTACGTCCTGGTCGATTTGATCGTCAAGTAACAGTTAATTTACCAGACCGTTTAGGTCGAGTTGGTATTCTAAAAGTTCATGCACGTAATAAACCATTAAGTGAAGATGTTTCATTAGTTCAATTAGCAAATCGAACACCAGGTTTCTCAGGGGCAGATTTAGCTAACTTATTAAATGAAGCAGCAATTTTAGCAACACGTTATAAAAAGACAAGTATTACTAAACAAGAAGTAAACGAAGCTGCTGATCGAATTATTGGTGGTATTGCAGGTACTCCACTTGAAGATACAAAAAATAAACGTTTAATCGCATATCACGAAGTTGGGCATGCTATTACAGGTTCAGTTTTAAAATCTCACGATGAAGTTGAAAAAATTACACTAGTACCACGTGGGGCTGCAAAAGGCTTAACATGGTTTACACCTGACGAAGAGCAAAGTTTATTATCACGTTCAGCTTTATTAGCTAGAATTATTGGAACATTAGGTGGCCGAGCTGCAGAACAAGTTGTTTTCGGTGATCCAGAAGTAACAACTGGAGCAAGTAGTGATCTACAACAAGTAACAAATTTAGCACGTCAAATGGTTACAAGATTTGGTATGTCAAATATTGGGCCAATGGCTTTAGAAGATGAAAATACTGGTCAAGTATTCCTTGGTGGTAATATGAATCAAGAATCAGGATATGCCGAAAATATTGCTGATCGAATTGATGATGAAGTAATTAAAATCATTAATTATTGTGAACAGAAAGCAGTTGAAATTATTTCGGATAACCGAGTAATTATTGATTTAGTAGTTGAACGTCTACTTGATATTGAAACAATGGATGGAGAGGAATTCCGTGAATTATTAAGTAGTTACACGGTGTTACCACAAAAAGATGCTCCATATATTTCAAAATTTAATTAAAATTTATAATTAATTTAAAAAATTAAATGTAAATATATTGCTATATCGATGATCTAAATATAGAATATACTTAGAATATATATATAATAAGATTGAAAAGTCATTTTCAATCTTATTAGTCGAAATTAATTATAATTTACTTTAAGTATTTCAAAACTAGGGAAACATTATGGCAAAAAAAAGTATGATTGAACGCGAGAAAAAGCGTATCAAATTAAATAATAAATATAACACTAAACGTCAAGATTTATTAAAACAATACCAAACAACAGAAGACTTTAATTTAAAATTAGAGATTCATTCAAAAATCCAGAAATTACCACGAAATAGTGCGAAGATCCGAATTCGTAATAGATGTTGGAAAACAGGCCGACCACGTGGCTATTACCGTGATTTTGGTGTTTCACGCCATGTATTACGAGAAATGGCTCACCAATGTTTATTACCAGGTGTGACAAAATCAAGTTGGTAATAAATTAAACTTAAATTAAATTGAAATGATCAATTTATCTTTCAATTTAATTTCTATATTTACTCTGACTCACTTCTCTTTAACAAAATTCTATTCCTTAGAATCAAAAAAGTATATAAATTTAAATAATAACAAATTAAGGGAGTATAACATGATTTATGATTCGCAAGTTTATACCGCACTCGTAATTGCTGTAATGGCAAGTGTTTTAGCAATTCGCTTAGGAGCAACACTTTATAATTAAAATTTTTTAAACATAAATTTAAATTTTATTTTTTGGATTAAAAATTAATCTGACAGAATTCAAATTTATTGTAAATAAAATTTTGATCCTAGATCTTGAAGAATTGGTAATGATAAAAATAATCGAAATTTTTTTTTAACTAGATTATTTTTTCATTATCAAATATTTATCAACTTTATACAATTAATTCCAAATTATGGTAGCAAAAGATTTAAAAAAATTTACTAGTCCCGTATTTCCATTTACAGCAATTGTTGGCCAAGAAGAAATGAAATTAGCTTTACAATTGAATGTAATCGATCCAAAAATTGGTGGTGTTATGATTATGGGCGATCGTGGTACGGGAAAATCTACAACAATTCGAGCAATTGCAGATTTATTACCTGAAATTGAAGTGGTGAAAGATGATCCATTCAATTCACATAAATCTGATTTAGATTTAATGGGGAATGAAGTAAAACAAGCTATTCAAAATGAAGAAAGTATAGAAACAGAACTTATAAAAATCCCAATGATCGATCTTCCATTGGGAGCTACAGAAGATCGTGTTTGTGGAACAATTGATATTGAGAAAGCTTTAACAGATGGTATAAAAGCATTTGAACCAGGTTTATTAGCAAAAGCAAACCGTGGATTACTTTACGTAGATGAAGTTAATTTATTAGATGATCATTTAGTTGATATTTTATTAGATTCAGCTGCATCTGGTTGGAATACTGTTGAACGAGAAGGAATTTCGATTCGTCACCCAGCGCGTTTCGTTTTAGTTGGGTCAGGAAACCCAGAAGAAGGTGAATTAAGACCACAACTATTAGATCGTTTTGGAATGCATGCAGAAATTCGAACTGTAAAAGATCCTTTATTACGCGTAAAAGTTGTAGAAGAACGTACATCATTTGATCAAACACCACAACTTTGGCTTGATAACTATGCTGAACAACAGCAAGAATTACGTGATCGAATTGTTGCAGCTCAAAATTTATTACCAAGCGTTGAATTAGATTATAATTTACGAATTAAAATTTCGGAAGTATGTAGTCGGTTAGATGTTGATGGATTACGTGGTGATATTGTAACAAATCGAGCAGCAAAAGCGTATGCAGCATACGATAATCGTACGAAAGTAACGGTAGAGGATATTGCAACAATTATTACATTATGTTTACGTCATCGTTTAAGAAAAGATCCATTAGAATCTATTGATTCGGGTGATAAAGTATCAAAAGTATTTAACGAAATTTTTGAAATTGAAGAATAAATTTTCTTATCATTATGCTAAATTTACTTTGGATAATATTGAGCCTATTTTTAATTATAATAATATTCCTTCGT